TCCCCTTAAAATATAAACCGCAAGATCTAAAATACATTAAATAAAAGCCGCAAATAACTATAACCAATAAGAGAGCAAGTTAAATCTTTAACCCGCCCTAAAAAATCGAAAAACCTATTAAGGCTTAAAATCCCCTTACAAGTTTCCGTTATATACTAATATTACCAAACTAAGATAACAGGTGAGGTGGCAGACAAGTGCACTAGATTTAAGCTCCAGACATAAAATAATCCTTTTTCTCACCAATGTTTCTACCCTTTCTAATTAATCTATTAACAACATGCATTATAATCCTCCTAGCCATAGCATTCTTCACCTTATTAGAGCGTAAAGCTCTAGGGTATATTCAAATCCGAAAAGGCCCTAACAAAGTCAGCCTAACCGGCCTTCCACAACCATTCGCTGATGCACTTAAATTATTAATTAAAGAGCAAGCTAAACCATCTATATCCAACTCAACGCCATTTCTCATCGCTCCAGTATTTAGACTCTTCCTCGCACTTCTTATATGATCCCTTTACCCGCACTCATGCCCAACAATGTTAATACCATTCGGCGTCCTTATATTTTTATGTATTTCTAGTCTTAATGTATACACAACACTAGCCGCCGGATGATTCTCAAACTCGAAATATTCTTTACTCGGGGCCCTACGAAGCGTTGCCCAAACTATCTCATATGAAGTCAGAATAGCCCTAATCCTATTAAGAGCAATAACTCTAGCGCTATCTTATAACATGTATAACATTCAAAACAATCAATGAATTCCCGTAATATTAATTATGCCACCATTATTTCTAATCTGGTTTACCACAACACTAGCAGAAACCAACCGAACTCCGTTCGACTTTGCCGAGGGAGAATCAGAGTTAGTCTCAGGGTTTAATACAGAATACAGAAGCGGGCCATTTGCCTTAATCTTTATAGCAGAATATACAAATATTTTAGCAATAAGACTATTTACAAGAGTGTTCTTTATTGTATTTTCTTCCGGCCCCCTATTTATAGATATACTATTAACAATTAAAACAACCGCACTAGCATTTATCTTCGTCTGAATTCGCGGCACCTTCCCACGAATACGCTACGATCGGTTAATGAATCTTACATGAAAAAGATTTCTACCATTCTCTTTATCCATACTACTACTAACTACACCTATATCACTCATAATATAATAGGTACTGCGCCGGATGAACGGATAACTCTGATGATGTTAAATATGGAATTACACCCTCCCAATACCTCATTAGAGAGCTGAATATAGCGCTGACCTTTTAAGTCAAAGATAATAATTAATATTTCTAATGAATGCTTCTTAATATACTAAGAATTTCTATTACCATAATTATTTCACTTGCTGTACTTTTAACCTCAATAATTATCTCCAGACGCTCCACATCCGACCGAGAAAAAAGCTCCCCATTCGAGTGCGGTTTTGACCCTAAAAGAAGGGCACGTCTCCCATTTTCTCTCCGATTCTTCCTTTTAGCAGTAATCTTTCTAGTATTCGACATCGAAATCGCGCTACTAATTCCAGTTCCAATTACAATCAATGAAGCAATACTACCAGAAGCAATCTTCGGAGCAACACTATTTCTTCTAATTTTAACCGCAGGCCTAATTCATGAATGAAACGAGGGGTCTCTAAGCTGATCACCATAAACATAAATAAAGCCGGGGCAGGACTTGGCTTCTAACCTTGGACCTGAGAGGTTCAACTCCTTTCTTTGTTTAATGAACTCCATCTTCCCATATATTCCGTTATTTACCTCAACCCTAATCCTGGGAACACTAATATCCTTATCATCCAATCAATGACTCTTCATCTGAATAGGATTAGAGATCAATCTCCTGTCATTCGTCCCATTAGCAATTTACACATCACAAAATCAAGAAACAGAAGGGGCTATTAAATATTTCCTTGCCCAAGCAATAGGGTCTGGCCTCCTACTCCTAGGCGTTATCAACTACTTCTTTTACCCACTACTATTTACCGGGTATAAAACCTCCTGCCTCTTTGTCGTAATTAGGCTTCTAATCAAACTCGGAATAGCCCCGTGTCATTTCTGATTCCCGCCGGTAATAGCAAGCCTATCATGACCAATATGTTTGATTCTATCAACCTGACAAAAACTAATTCCAATATCAATTATCATTTTTACAATGTGGCCAATAACCAATTATTTATTTATAGCCCCAGCAATACTAAGCGGAATTATTGGCGGACTAGGGGGAATTAACCAGACGCAACTACGCCCACTACTAGCATACTCATCAGTGGGGCACATAGGGTGAATATACGCAGCAAGATCGGCATCATCAACAACATCAGCCATATACTTGTTAATTTACATTCTAATCGTCACATCTATTATATATTTAATAATAAAAATTACCAGCAAATCCACAAAACAAGTCACATCAGTGACAATGATATCCCCTATATTTATTTCACTCTTAACAATAAATCTTTTATCACTGGGTGGCCTCCCACCATTTTCTGGGTTCTTCCCAAAATGGGCCAGCATTGAGTGCCTAATAATAAATAATTTATGGCCGACCACACTAATCCTAATTATTAGTTCGCTAATAAATTTATCATTTTACCTTAACATCTTTTTCAATACACACCTAAAATCTATGACTAATTATAAAATTAATAATAATCAGCCCCGTATTATTATATCTATGCTAACAATCTGCTCATGCTGACTCCTACCATTAATAATACTCATAATATAGATATGCGATGAATATATTCAACAAACCACAAAGACATTGGAACCCTATATTTTATCTTCGGCACTTGAGCAGGACTTCTTGGCACCTCCATAAGACTTCTAATCCGCGCAGAACTAGGCCAACCCGGAGCCCTTCTAGGCAGAGATCAATTATATAATACCATCGTAACCGCACATGCGTTTCTTATGATTTTCTTTTTAGTAATACCAGTTATAATCGGCGGATTCGGAAACTGACTAATTCCATTAATACTAGGAGCCCCGGATATAGCTTTTCCTCGACTAAACAATATAAGATTCTGACTCCTGCCCCCATCACTAACCCTGTTAGTTACCTCAGCAGCAGTAGAAAAAGGAGTCGGCACTGGATGAACAGTGTACCCACCACTATCTAGAAATATCGCACATGCCGGGCCGTCAGTAGATTTAGCAATCTTCTCACTACACTTAGCAGGAGTATCATCAATCCTGGGCGCAGTAAATTTTATCACAACAGTTGTTAATATACGATGAAAAGGCCTACGACTAGAGCGTGTTCCATTATTCGTCTGAGGAGTAAAAATTACTGCCATTTTACTACTATTATCACTTCCAGTTCTAGCCGGAGCAATTACAATACTTCTCACCGACCGAAACCTAAATACTTCATTTTTTGACCCTGCTGGGGGCGGAGACCCAATTTTATATCAACATTTATTCTGATTCTTTGGACACCCAGAAGTTTATATTCTCATTCTCCCGGGATTTGGTGCAATCTCACATATTGTGGCCCACTATGCCGCTAAACTAGAACCATTCGGCACTTTAGGAATAATTTATGCCATACTAGGAATTGGCGTTCTAGGATTTATCGTTTGAGCCCACCATATATTTACAGTGGGCATAGATGTTGATACCCGAGCCTACTTCACAGCAGCCACAATAATTATTGCTGTACCCACAGGAATCAAAGTATTCAGCTGATTAGCAACAATCCACGGCTCCCGAATCAAATACGAACCCTCTATATTATGAGCACTAGGCTTTATTTTCCTATTTACCGTTGGCGGTATAACCGGAATTGTATTAGCAAACTCCTCACTAGATATTATAATACACGACACATATTACGTAGTAGCCCACTTCCACTATGTTTTAAGAATGGGAGCGGTATTCGCACTTATAGCAGCATTCAACCACTGATTTCCTTTAATAACAGGTATCACCCTCCACTCACGGTGATCTAAAATTCACTTCTTCATTATATTTATTGGAGTAAACCTAACCTTCTTCCCTCAACACTTCCTAGGACTTAGTGGAATACCACGCCGATATTCAGATTACCCAGACGCCTTCACAAAATGAAATGTAGTGTCATCTATTGGGTCCATAATCTCATTCATTGCCTTATTATTTTTTATTTTCCTTCTATGAGAAGCCTTTGCCTCCCAACGACCAGTAATTACTGCCTCACACCAACCTACATCCTTAGAATGACAAGATATTCTACCATTAGACTTTCACAACCTCCCAGAAACAGGCATAATTACATGCCCCTCTAACTTTAATCCCTAATTTTAAGTGAAAGCCAACCCGGCACCTAACCGTTAACTAGGCCCCTGCTGTAACTTTTCAGCTCACTTAGCATGCCATTCTGAGGCCAACTCTCATTCCAAGACGCAGCATCCCCCATCATAACACAGCTAATTGCCTTCCACGACCATGCAATACTATTATTAACTCTCGTAATTACTGTCGTTGGTTATGCCTCCCTAGCTCTTCTAATAAATAAATTCTCATGCCGATACATCCTAGAAGCCCAAGAAATCGAGACCATTTGAACTATCCTCCCAGCCCTAACACTACTGTTTCTAGCCCTCCCATCTCTACGGTTATTATATTTAATAGATGAAGTTAGGCAACCCGCAATTACAGTAAAAACAATCGCCCACCAATGATACTGAAGGTATGAATACACAGACTTTGCAAACCTAGAATTTGACGCTTATATACTACCAACAGAAGAGCTACAAAGCAACCAATTTCGTTTACTAGAAGTAGACCACCGAACAATTCTCCCAATACAAACAGAAGTCCGAATACTAATCACTAGGGCCGACGTAATTCACTCCTGGGCCGTCCCTAGATTAGGAGTAAAAGTCGATGCCATCCCAGGACGATTAAACCAAATTGGGTGCCTATCTAGCCGCCCTGGCGTATTCTACGGCCAATGTTCAGAAATCTGCGGAGCCAACCACTCATTTATGCCAATCTCAGTTGAATTCGTAGATTATAACTCCTTTTCCCAATGAGTAACTACACAAAGAGAATAACTCGAGAGGCTAGTTAATTAATAACAAGTACTTGTCAAGCACTAATTACTAACAACGTTAGTGCCTCTCACATGCCACACCTAGCGCCACTACAATGAAACATAATAATATTATTCCCAATCTCCTTATTAATCCTATTTTCAGTAATACTTTGATGACAATCAACACCAACCTTCCCAAAAATCTATTCGTTTACAACACCAAAGTGATCAAACTGAAAATGATAAATATTCAACAATTCAAGTGGGATGGCCGAGCCAGGCAGAAGACTGTAACCCTTCCAACGGATTTTTCCTCCCACTACCAATGATTCGCCAACCATTTCACTTAGTAGAATTTAGGCCCTGACCACTAACAGGATCTATAGGAGCCCTTATACTCACCATCGGATTAACCGGCTGATTCCACGGATATTCAATAAGATGCCTAACAATCGGCACCCTACTAATTCTAATTACAATAATTCAATGATGACGAGATATCATTCGAGAGAGCACCTACCAAGGACACCACACATCACACGTAGCAAAAGGACTTCGCTGGGGAATAATTCTATTTATTACCTCAGAAATCATATTCTTCTTCGCATTCTTCTGAGCATTCTTCCACAGAAGCCTCGCACCAACCCCAGAACTAGGTTGCACATGGCCCCCAACAGGAATTCAACCAATCAACCCATTCTCAATCCCACTACTAAACACAGCAGTATTATTAGCCAGAGGAGTTACAGTAACATGGGCCCACCACAGAATTATAGAGGGGCAACGCCAAAATACCATCCAAAGCCTAACAATAACAGTATCCCTTGGGATATACTTTACCTTCCTACAAGCAGTAGAATATTTAGATGCCCCATTTACCATCGCAGACAGAATTTATGGGACAACTTTCTTTGTAGCAACAGGATTTCATGGACTTCATGTACTAATTGGTTCGATTTTCCTTCTAGCATGTCTGGGCCGCACATTACTACACCACTTCTCGTCCAAACACCACTTTGGATTTGAAGCAGCAGCTTGATATTGACACTTTGTAGACGTAGTGTGAATTTTTCTTTACATCTGCATTTACTGATGAGGCTCATAACTGAAAATTAGTGTATTATGCACGCTAACCTTTGAAGTTACAAGCTTGGGTTCAACCCCCAAATTTTCAATATGACCTTAGCAACTCTAATATCCCTAACATGCGCCATCACATTTTCTATATTTATATCATCAGCCCCCCTAACACTAGGAATATGAGTTCTTATATTAGCCCTATTAATAGCAAGATTTATTAGCCTAACTCTCCATTCTTGATTAAGACTTCTTCTATTCCTAATCTACATCGGCGGATTATTAGTTATATTTGCCTATTTTAGGGCTATTCAACCAAACCAGCACATAGAACTACATAAAATAATAAGAGCCTTCATCAGAACCCTCATCATTCTAGACTTTCAAATAGACCAAATCTCACTAAATCCGGCATACTTAAATCAGCCCGCCCTCTCATCAATTACCACCATTTATTCATTTAACAACATTATGGTTTTAATTTTACTCGCCTCAATTCTATTCCTTGCACTAGTAGCCGTAGTAAAAATTTCACAAAACCTGCAAGGCCCTCTCCGCCCCTTCATATATGTTTAACCCAATTCGAAAATCACACCCAGCAATTAAAATTATAAATAGAAGTCTATACGACCTACCTGCCCCAAACAACCTGTCTATTTGGTGAAACTTTGGATCCATGCTAGGAGTTTGCCTAACAATTCAAATCATAACTGGATTATTCCTGGCTATACACTATATCCCACACATCGACTTAGCATTCTCCTCAGTAGCACACATCGCACGAGACGTAAATTACGGGTGACTCCTGCGGAACCTACATGCCAACGGAGCCTCATGATTTTTCTTCTGCCTCTATATACATATCGGCCGCGGAATCTACTACAGGTCATTCCTTCAAGTAGAAACATGAAATCTAGGAGTAGTACTACTAATTATAGTAATAGCAACAGCATTTATAGGCTATGTTCTACCATGGGGACAAATAAGATTTTGAGCAGCAACAGTTATTACAAACTTATTCTCAGCAATCCCCTACATCGGAAAAATATTCGTTGAATGATTGTGAGGTGGCTTCTCAGTAGATAACGCAACATTAACCCGATTCTTTGCTCTCCACTTCCTACTACCATTCGGAGTTATAGGAATTACCATTCTACACTTACTATTTCTTCACCAAACTGGGTCAAATAACCCACTAGGAATTAATTCAAACTCAGACAAAGTCCCATTCCACATATATTATACAACTAAAGACACAGTTGGGTTTATAATTATATTAATTATTCTCGCTATTTTTATTCTATTCTACCCCAGCCTACTAACAGACCCAGAAAACTTTATCCCGGCAAACCCTTTAGTTACCCCGGTACACATCATACCAGAATGATATTTCTTGTGAGCATACGCCATCCTACGCTCAATCCCAAACAAACTTGGGGGAGTCCTTGCTCTATTTGGGGCAATTTTAATCTTATTAATTATACCATTAACCTTTATTCAAGCTAAACGTAGATTCTGCTTTTATCCATTAAGGCAATTTATATTTTGAAGATTAACAACAGATGCAGTCCTACTAACTTGAATCGGCGCATGCCCAGTAGAACACCCGTATGAACTTCTTGGGCAAATATTTACCGCACTATACTTCTCCATTTTATTGTTTATTCCTCTATCAGCCAAAATCTGAGATATAATAACAAATTAAGGCCTTAAGTTAATATAAACTAGGAGCCTTCAAAGCCCCCAATGAATTCAACTTTCAGGCCCTGATGCTTATAGACATCTTCTCGTCATTTGACCCGCATACAAATTATATTTACTCATCAATCTCACCAATACTATTCTGAATACTAACAAGATTAAGCATTCTCCTCCTCCATCCATCATTCTGAATTAACCCTAGACGAACTTTCTGAATAACCTCTACATCAGTAGAAATCATATTCTCTCAAGCAACACGAACCCTTGGAGTTCACATTAAGGGGTTTTCCCTAATTGTTATTACACTATTTATTTTACTAATTACCTCCAACCTACTAGGATTAATCCCCTATACATTCAGCCCAACAAGACACCTTTTTATAACATTCTCTATTGGACTACCTATATGACTTTCCCTAATCATCTCATCAGTATTTCTAGCCCCTAAAACATTCCTAGCCTCCCTCCTACCGGCCGGAGCACCGGCCTGACTAAGCCCAGCCCTAGTTATCATTGAAACAGTAAGAATTATAGTACGCCCTATCACATTATCATTCCGTCTAGCAGCGAATATAAGCGCAGGCCACATCGTTCTCGGATTAATAGGTATAGCAGCCTCATCTATTATGTTTTCTTCAACAACAACATTCTCTATATTAATACTAATTCAAGTAATTTATACCTTATTCGAAATCGGAATCTGTCTAATTCAAGCATATATTTTCTGCCTCCTTCTTACCCTGTACGCAGACGACCACCCACACTAATTTCAGGTGAGACCCAAACTTACTGGTTTCGGCCCAATAACCGAGAATAACTCCTCCTCATCTTGCTGAAGTAATTTAACTCAAAATCCTGAATTGTGATTTCAGACACGCAACCATGCCTTCGGCCATGCCACTTAAATTTTGCTGTAAATCGCTTAGAAAATATATTTGATGTTTAATAATAATTATATTTATCCCCGCCCTATGAATTACCATAAAAAAGAAAATTATCTTAATTGAATGAACAATCTTCTCCATCAATTCAACCGAATTCCTACTCCCACTAATCCTAGACCCCTTGGGGATACTCTTCTCAATCACAGTTTTATTCATTTCCGCAAATGTTTTATCATTTAGCTCCACCTACATAAAAGGCGATATATTCATCCAGCGCTTTATTCACCTAGTTCTATTATTTATTTTATCCATAAATATATTAATCTTTATCCCACATCTCATAGCTCTACTTCTTGGATGAGATGGGCTCGGAATCACCTCCTTTATTCTAGTTATCTACTACCAAAACCCTAAGTCATTAGCCGCCGGCATAATCACAGCCCTTATAAACCGAATCGGAGACGTTATATTACTCCTCGCCATAGCCTGATCTTTAAATCAGGGACACTGAACACTAACAAACATGTGACAAACCCCATTCGCTCAAGCCATAACCATTAGCATTTTAATCGCAGGAATAACCAAAAGCGCTCAAATACCATTCTCAAGCTGACTACCCGCTGCAATAGCCGCCCCAACACCAGTATCCGCCTTAGTTCACTCATCTACCTTAGTTACTGCCGGAGTCTTTCTTCTAATCCGATTTTACCCCTTCTTACACAAAATCGTATGATTTAATAAAACACTATTAATTATTGCCACTATAACAATATTTATAGCTGGCCTTAGCGCAATCGCAGAGTGTGATATAAAAAAAATCATCGCCCTATCAACATTAAGGCAACTAGGAGTCATAATAATAAGACTAGGGCTGAACCTCCCGCTACTAACATTCTTCCACCTAATTACACACGCACTATTTAAAGCACTGCTATTCCTTTGTGCCGGAGCAATAATCCACCTACACCACCACTCCCAAGACCTCCGAACAATAGGAAATACCTCAAAACAAATACCTTTAACCACATCGTGTCTTCTTATTGCCAATATAGCCCTATGCGGAAACCCCTTCCTAGCCGGATTTTATTCCAAAGACATAATCATCGAATTCTCTCTATACAACCCATCAAATTCCTTAATTATTATACTACTGCTGGTCGCAACCTCGCTAACAGCCGCATACTCAACACGACTACTACTAACGTCACTATGGGGGCCCTCATTATCTCTCCCAATTCAATATATCAACGATGAATATTCTAATATAACCAACCCAATAATACTCCTTACTACAGGAGCTATTATTGGTGGAGCCACAATAAACTGAATTATAATTTCACCCAACTTAGAACCATGCCTTACATTAAATTATAAAACCATAACGCTAATAATCACTATAGTAGGAATTATTACTGCATACATCACCACAACCAAAAACTACAGCTCCAAATTAATTATATTACCAATAACACACCACTCAACAACCCTTATATGATTCCTAGTCCCATTAATATCACAAAACATTATCAAGTCCCCAATAAACCTAAGACATCTTATACTCAAATCATTGGACCACGGATGAGTAGAACTCTGTAGAGCAGGTGGAATACAAAATACAACAAGCAATTTATCAAAAAAAATCCAAGCCTGACAAACAAATTTAATTACTCCCCAGCTCTCACTAATATTAATTCTACTCGCCTTACCACTTATACATTTAATATGTCTGAATAGCTTAAATTTAAAGCACTGCACTGAAGGCGCCGAAATGATTCTTCAATCTTCAGACAATATAGGTAGTATAATTATTACAATGGATTTTCAAGCCATAAACGTGAATCATCACCCAATATTCAAATAGTAATTTAACTAAAATACTGACTTTGGGAGTCAATAATCGACGCCGTCGCTATCTGACGCCTAGGAAGTTCACATGAAACACTGGTCTTGTAAACCAGAAGACGAGCAATGCCTCCCGAGGCTATGCTCTCATCAAGAATATTTCTCATCCCCTTAACAACTTTATTCACCCTACTATCATTAGTTGTACAACGAAACCGACTACTAATAGCCCTATTATCACTAGAAGCAATAATACTAACGCTAGTACTTCTGACAACCACAACCCTAAGCCTGTTCACTCCCACCAGAATATTTTTATGTCTAATTCTATTATCATTCAGTGCATGCGAAGCAAGATTAGGCCTAGCCTGCTTAGTTGCAATAATACGATCATACGGCACAGATCAAATCAAAGCCCTCACCCTAAACAAATGCTAATATTAACAATTATAGCCACCAGACTGCTCCTACTCCCAATTTATACCCAAACAAAAAAATCCTGAACAATAAGAATTATTGGTCTAACAATAACATTTATATCGTCTGTAATTCTCCTATACTCGCCAATACTATCACCCTCCTACATCTCAAAACTAATAATTCTAGACACACTAAGAAGACCGCTAATTTCACTAACCCTGTGAATTTCACCATTAATACTAATAGCCAGAAGAACCGTACTAAATAATAACAACTCTGCAAAATCATTCACTTCCCAAATCATTGCACTAAATTTAATCTTAATCATTACATTCTCTTCCAATAATTTATTAATATTTTACATCGCATTTGAGTCATCTCTAATTCCAACCCTCCTACTAATTCTGGGGTGGGGATATCAACCAGAACGACTTCAAGCAAGTATATACTTAATACTCTACACAGTTACTGCCTCACTCCCACTCTTAATAAGCCTAATATATATTTATAAAATTAATAATCACTTAATAATCAACTTCCCAATATGAAATATCCCCCCACTATCAACATCAATAACAACAATCTGATGATTAATCACTATTACCGCATTTTTAGTAAAAATACCCCTATATTTAACACACTTATGACTTCCTAAAGCACACGTTGAAGCCCCAGTAGCCGGATCTATAATCCTAGCTGGGATTCTCCTAAAACTAGGGAGATATGGAATACTGCGCGTATCATTTTTATTCCAAAAATCCAACTCTATACTAACCTCTATAATCTCAAGCATTGCCCTGTGGGGGGCCCTAATTACAAGAATAATCTGCATCCGACAAACAGACCTCAAATCCTTAATTGCCTACTCCTCTGTTGGACATATGGGATTAATAACCGCTGGAATTATATCGAACTCCTCCTGAGGCTGAAACAGCAGCTTAACCCTTATAATCGCCCACGGCCTATGCTCATCATCATTATTTGCCATTGCGAACATGACATACGAATCTACACAAACACGAAACCTATTCCTTACAAAGGGGCTCCTAACTCTATTCCCCAATCTAACTATATGGTGGTTCCTAGCATCAATAACTAACATAGCCGGACCACCATCAATCAATCTACTCAGAGAAATTATACTGATTACCAGAACTCTCTTCACATCAACCATTACGTGTATTATTTTAAGCATAATAAGATTCCTCGCAGCCACCTACTCACTCTACCTCTACTCAACAACCCAACATGGATCCCCATTAATATATTCAAACCTGCTAAACTTACTAAGCCCGTTAAATTACTCAACTCTATCACTCCATATCATCCCAATCTATGTTATAATCATAAAACCATCAACCCTCACAACTTGATTATAGACCTCATAGTTGATAAACAACATTAAACTGCAGCTTTAAAAGTGTATAACCTACTAAGGTCTTCTCATCCTCTGAGTATACCCGTACACCTACCTTCCAAGTAGAAAGATTAATAAACCCTTAAAGGGGATATCACCAAAAGTAAAGTAAGCTAATCCAAGCTATCGGGCTCATACCCCGAAAATGAGTACTTCTCCTATACTATTACAACAACGCTAAACCTTTAGCCAGATACTAGTTTGGTTCTAGCTACAAAATTAGTTACCTCAAAATATTATACATGCTACCCACAAGAATCCCGTGAGGTTATACTTCTAACTTAAAGAATTTACAAAAAATAAGTTATAACAAAATTCTAGAACTCCACGCCTGCAGTATTAAAACCTGCCAACTCCACTCAAGTGGGACACGGTTATTGAATCACAGGGCTGATAAAACTCGTGCCAGCAATCGCGGTTAAACGAGAGGCCCAAACTAATTAATTCAGAACTACTGACCACAACCTACTTCCGGTGTCACTAAAAATACCAAAAGTCTAATTTAAACCCATATAACTAAAACATAACCACCACCCATTTATTCAATAAAAGCCCAAACCCAAACAAGGATTAGATACCCTTCTATCCTGAGCTATATAACTCTAATCTGGGCACTACGAACACATGTTTAAAACCCAAAGAACTTGGCGGTATTTCAACCTAATTAGGGGAACCTGTCCTATAATTCGATAATCCACGATAAACCCCACCTTGTATTGAAATCAGCCTGTATACTACCGTCGTCAGCTTACCTTACAAGAGAGTAATCAATCAAGAAAGCCCCTAAAACGTCAGGTCAAAGTGCAGCCAATAACAAGGAAGAGATGGGTTACAATCTATAATTCAAAGACACAATAATTATCATCAAAATAACAACTAAAGGTGGACTTAAAAGTAATTTTATTTTAAAAATTTAAAATGAATAAAGCAATCTGAAATGTGCACACATCGCCCGTCACTCTCCCCGAAAGGGGAGACAAGTCGTAACATAGTAGGCGTAATGGAAATTGCGCCTAAAATGAAATAAAGCATACTAATGCACCCCACTTACACTGGGTAGATGACATTTATTTGTCTATTTTAAATCTCCTAAAACAAATAAACCAAAACCTTAAAACATTATTGTAATCTACCAGAGAATTAACTCCAAAATTCAATCAACTGCAAAGAAATTAAAAATCCATAAAAGTCAAACACATTTGTACCTTTTGCATTATGGCTTAGCAAACATAAAAATCATTGCGAAACCCCCCGAAATTATATGAGCTGAATTAAAGTTTGTCAAGAACTTAAGTCTATACATTACAAAGTATCACTAAAAACCAAATTCAGCGGCTACATACCTAACGCATTTAATAATAGCTGGCCCTCCTACACGATATACCAAAATAAGCCCGCCTAATTAATATTAATTTTAGGCAAACCATTTATTGGGGCCAAGCTCAATAAAATAAATAATAACAAACCCAACTTTTATTAATCAATGTAGGCCTAAAACCAGCCACCTATAACATATTCTGTCACAAGTAAATAACACACAAAAGTAAAACTTCAAACATTTAATATAATATTATAGGAGTATAAAAACTACCCCAATATTTTTAATAATTCTGCTAAGACAAGTATTAATATTTAACAATTTTAACATTACACCAGATTAAAACAAAACTACAACTCCAATACATATATTCAAGGAATTCGGCAAATAAAAATTCCGACTGTTTATCAAAAACATTGCCTCTAGAACAAATTAAAGGTACATCCTGCCCAGTGATTTATTCAACGGCCGCGGTACCCTGACCGTGCAAAGGTAGCATAATCATTTGCCTTCTAATTAAAGGCTTGTATGAAAGGATAAACGAGAATTTATCTGTCTCCAATATACACCCATAAACTAGTCGCTGAGCGAAAAAACTCAAATACTAATAAAAGACAAGAAGACCCTGTCGAGCTTAATTTTAAAAAAATTTCATCTAATAATATCCTATTAAAATTTTAATAATAATTTAGTTGGGGCAACTTTGGATTAAACAAAACATCCAAACCTATATACGACTCTACAAGTCACACTACTGATCCGCAAACTCGATTAAAGAACAAAGCTACCGCAGGGATAACAGGCTTAACCCCGCCGGAAAGCCCAAATTAATGGACGGGGTTGGCACCTCGATGTTGGCTTATAGTGCCCCCCAAGTGCAAAAGCTTGAAAAGGTTGGTTTGTTCAACCATTAAAACTCTACATGAGCTGAGTTCAGACCGACGAAAGTCAGGTCAGTTTCTATCTTTATTACACACAACTACAAGCCCAATAGTACGAAAGGACCCTGGCCAACAAAAACTTTTTATTAAAGAATAAATTTAATATACAAACAAAAAATAATGCAAATCCACAATTCCAATAAGGATTGGCAGAATAGTGCAACCAACTTAGGATTGGAGTATGAATGTTAATTCATCCTTATCCGTTATTTTAGTTTATTAGAACACTAGGTTTGCAACCAAGAAGAAGAATCACCACTAAATGACAGAGACTTCGTTTCGAAAACAAATAATTTTGAAAATTATTACAAAAGCGTTTAACTCGCTTAAGTCCCTTACCCCAAATTTACGTTCCGATTTTTATAAAATTTGAACCAATTTTCAACTATAAACTTTAACCCAATTTTACGCCCTGTCGGAGGGGGTATTTATTTATATTAGGGATTTCAACAGATATTTGATCCACAGCGGAAGCACTTATATAAAAATTAAGC